ATGCCCGAGTGGTTAATGGGGACGGACTGTAAATTCGTTGGCAATATGTCTACGCTGGTTCAAATCCAGCTCGGCCCAATAATTCACCGCTCCATGAATATGATATAACCAATTTGTCTTCCATAAATGGAAATGCCTAATCCGTAGAAATAAAGAGAAAGGATCAATTTTTTTTTTCTCTATCCCTATTTTTCTCTTTCTGATCTTTCTAAGGATCTAATTCATGATACTTTACTTAATTAAGTAAAGTATCATGAAAAGCAAACAAAAAAGTTTAGTTCTTTTTTCTGATTGATTATCCACTTTTGGCCGTAAAATAATTATTGGTTACTAGTAATCCGTGTCACTCTCACTATAGCCCATATTATATGTGGATATGATATCAGTATATCATTCCTGTCTTTCTTACAATACGACGACGACTAGGACTAGAATGTTCTTATGATTACATTAAGAATATGTAACATTAAGAATATGTATGCCATACACCTCGCTGGGATTGTAGTTCAATTGGTCAGAGCACCGCCCTGTCAAGGCGGAAGCTGCGGGTTCGAGCCCCGTCAGTCCCGAACTAGGATCCGGTGAATTTATCAATTTATCTCTCTCTTTTCACGGAAAAGGGGGACAGGAAGCAAGATCTAATCCCCAGTGGGGATCCTTATTTCTTTTGTTTTTTATTTCGCATTTATCATCACACAAATATGGATACGGGAATTTAAAATCTTTCCACTACTCCCGATTGATAAAGGAGAGACATATCATATGTACATTAGTACAATTGGTGGTATTACTATATTCAGTATTTTTAGAGATACCATCCTCGTCTTACTTTCTTTTTCGATTGTTCTTGATCAATGAAATGGAGTAGAGTGATCCTATTTTACCGGGAGTACATACAAAAATGGTATTCGTTTATTGTACGATGGACAATGAACTTAACATAATTACCCCGACAGAGTACTTTTCAGGTTAAACCACACCTTTTCTAGTTCTGACTTTGTTTGTGTATCCTCAATGACTAATTGTAAACAATCTATCTCATTCTCATTCAAATTGTAGACATCATTTTTGATGTATGCATTCCAGTACAAATAAATACAAGAAAGAGGATACTAATAAAATAAAAGAAAAGACCGAGCAAGGACCCTTTTCAGTAAATTTGTTGGAATATTTGATCTTTTTTATTTAATCCCTTTTTTTCCATCTCACCTCGTTTGGGTCTGTGTGTGACCCATAGAATACCGGTCATATAATACCTCATAATTGTAAGTATAATACACAGGAAGGAGAGTTGTATAAGATAAGGAAGACAGTAGGTTATAGAAAAGAAAAAGTGGAAGAGGATGAAAAATCCAATGGGATTCCTGATCCAATAAAAAATCCCATTTCGTAATTAGTATGGATAAAGGATCTTCCCATGTTATACTATTCAATTCTCGACGATGAATCGATTTGATAGATCAGATATTGTTATTCATAATATTGATCCTATTCAGTATCATCAGGATCAATTCATCCCAATGAATTTACAGGAGTTAAATTTCTCATCTCTATGGGATTACATCCCGAGTTATTGCGAAGAAAAAAATAAATAAATAATGAAATTATGGAAGTCAATATTCTCGCATTTATTGCTACTGCACTGTTCATTCTAGTTCCTACTGCTTTTTTACTTATTATCTACGTAAAAACAGTCAGTCAAAATGATTAATTTGAATCTGAATTATTAGTTCTTATCAATCCTTTTTTCAATGATTGAAGAAATGAAAGAAAGGGATTAAAAGAAAATTCCAAGTCTTAAATGAAATGATCTGGTTGGAATCATAAAGTGTGGTAGAAAGGACTATATATAGTCCTTTCTACCACACTTTAGAGTATTTTATATTATCTAATATTGTATACAATGATATTATCATATAAAGTTGTATTGTATACAGATATAGACTTTATCTAAATGGAGGGTTTATATAGATCAATTTACAATATGTATGTATATGATGTATTAGATGTACATCTAATCTAAATAGTAGACTAGTACATCGAAATAGCAGTCTAATTCTATTTCTTTTTTTCGCTACATCCACTCGATTTCGATCAACCCAAAATAATCGAAGGCCAATTCTTCTAATTCCTAGGTTTCTTATAATTTTATATATAGGTTCCGGGATCCATCAAAGGAATCAATAGAGGAAGAATAGTATAGGAATATACTATAGCAAAAGAAAACAAAACCAAGGAATTTTTTTGATTTCCCATCCCAAGAAGTCATTGATTGAGCCATTAACAGATCATTTACGAAGTTCTATGGTAACTTCTTCAGATTTTGAAAGGAAGTAGATTAGTAAAGGGGACTCGGACCATTTTTCATGCTTAAACATGACATGAGATGAGTCAAAAAAGCATAAAAAAATCTCTAGGAGTCTAAAATGTTAAATGTATGATATGTGGTGGATCACTCAGCGGAAGAAAGATCTAATTTTATTATGTGTAGAACCTCTTTGGACAACCACTAGTCACTTCCAGTAGAAAGTAAGTATCGTCGTAATCTAATAGCAGAACGATTTGTTCTTAGAACAGTGAAAGTAAAGAAAGAGAGAAACAAATAAAGAAAAAACTAGGGATTGGTTTTTTCTCGTTGTAATATCCATAATTCTGGTAAGAACAGGTTTATCCAAACAGAATATTTAGGAGGAATTCGGTTGGAAAAAATTTCCTATCATGCGTAGATTTGAGTTTTGAAATACAACTAAACTATAGTAATCATTCGTTGTTTGATCGAATGGTTATTATTCATTATTGTCTTTCCAGTATAATTTTGAAAGAGAGACAAGCTTTTTAAAAATAAAGCTTCGAAAAACGATCAATGCAAAACGATCAATTAAACAATTGATACAATTCGATTACTCAATCGATTACTCAATCGATTACTCAATCAATTATTAATATACCTAGAGTCCACTCCTTCCCCATACTACGAGTGAAAGGGAAAATGTAAAGACTACCATTAAAGCAGCCCAAGCGAGACTTACTATATCCATGTGAATTATATCTCCTATTTCTATGAAGGAATTATTCCATTATTGATCAATAATCATAGTAGAATCAATGGCGCAGAGTAAAAATAGGATTCTGACTTAAGGCTATTGATGAACCAATTCAATGAATCCACTCGTAACAGATTCTTTATAGGATTTCTGGTAGAATTGGGAAGTATTAAGTAAAAATATGATACACACACCTTTTCCTTGCAAATTGCAAAGGAATGCTCCTAATGGAACATGTGGGAATAGTAAGACCTATTGTTTGTTTTGTTACCTTTCTTTCATAAGCAAAAATAAAAAAAAAATATACCATCAAGATAGATAACTATCTATTGGATACCTACATTTCCTATTTGATCTAAGCCTTACTGTCTTTCTTTCTGTGAAAGAATGGGGAGACATCACTACCATTATTACATACATTTTTTTTGTAATCTCCTTACACGACCAAAGAAACCTTTTTTTTTTTTTTTACTTTGACTCTGTTATTCTATAAGATAAGAGCCGACCAACCATCCTGATTGAATGTTTGAGTACTCGGAGTCTCTCGTAAGTATGGATACAAAGTATCTTCAGTCCTTTCCACAACTCCTAAATTGATTTCCCATCAGTCTATCCAATCTAATTCCAGACAGAGTCAGTAGACCCTACGTTAGTGTAGGTAGTGTAAGATAATTAGGAAGTCTTGATAGTCTTTCGTATAATCTTTTCTTCAATCCTAGGAGCAAAAATGGAATGTCCTTTAGGAACCTTTGGATACCAAGATTTCTGACCTCTTACTTTCGTAGTTCTGGAATTAATAAGTAAGCCTTACCTCATCCCTATTGGTATATCTGTTTGGGCCGCTACCCAGAACCCAAACAGAACCAGATTTTGAGAAAACAACTTACAGTCTTTTATAGAACTATGTATTCTATAAATCAAGTATCGACAAGCTCCGTCCTTTGCCTTTGCTTATGCAGGGCAAGAATTTGTCGAGTTCTATTCTATCAGTAGAATAAGAAATTCTAAGTATTTTGTTGATCAGGCGACACCCAGATTTGAACTGGGGATAAAGGATTTGCAGTCCCCTGCCTTACCGCTTGGCCATGCCGCCAAATCCGATCCAAAATCGATGAAAATATTATTCATCCACATTTTATTACTAATTGTTTGTTTTTTCAGAGGGGGATTACTGAACCCTTTTTTTCTTTTTTATTTGTTTTTTGATCTTGAATCTCATTGTGCTTATCCCTTTTCAATCTCTTTCCAAAAATGAATTCTTGTTTCTTATGGGATCTAGTTTAGATTATTCTCTTCGATTGATTGTATCTCAAAACACACACCGCTTAAAAACTTCCCTTCTCTTTCTATTGAAAAGCTATTTCAAATTGAAAAAAGAAAAAATGGATTTCCAGTCACAGACTGCAAAATTTGGGGCAAATTGGAACCATTAACTTTTAACTTTTTTTTATTATTTAATTCTTATTATTTATTATTTTATTTTGGATTTTGTTTATTTTTGATTTTGAAGTAGTGAATGGTTCTTCTATTTTGTATTTAATCTCAATGTGTTTCCTTTCCTTAATGGTATAACAAAATCAAATTGATTTACAACTAATCAGTATCAATTATTTTCAAAAATTCTTTTCAATTATCAATTATAAGAAAATATATATGTATATGTAAACCCCAGAACATAAATTGGTACACAGATACCGAGTCGGGTCTCTCTCTTATGTACATATCCCTATAGAGAATCACCGTGCTTTAATCTTTCATTGTATTGAATATATTGAATAAAAAATACTAATTATGATATAGTGTGACCTGATCCCTGTTGCTCCAAGTGAAATTACAATAAAAAATGGAATATGCGGATAGGTAGATAGCTATATTGGTATGCACTTAAAAAATACTACTCCTTTTATGATTATGCAATTCAATCCTAGTCTATAAATTAGACTACTATCAAAACAA